GAGAGAGAACCAAAATACTTTTATTTCTTATATTTTTGTACCCACAATCATACCTTACCACGCCTTCATTTATCAAAATATTAGAATTTATATGATTAATACTATACTATTTATTCAACAAATTTGATTGGTTGATACAGGTTGATTTTCTATTACGATAAATTGATGAAACAATAGCCGGTCCAATAGCTGCTTCAGCGGCTGCAATAGCTATCACAAAAATAGAGAAAATGTCTCCTTTTAATTGACGATTATCAAAAAAATCGGAAAACGTTACAAAATTGATATTAACCGCATTTAATATAAGTTCAAGACACATAAGGGCTCTAACCATATTTCGACTTGTGATCAATCCATAGATACCAATAGAAAATAAATAGGCACTCAAAACAAGTACATGTTCTAGTATCATTAACCAACTCCTTATCAATCTTGATTCATTTCAAACAATTCAACGCATTCTATTTACTTTCATATAGAAAGGCTGTAATAAAGTAATCCGTTGTTAATAGACCGTCCTAAAATCTTTCTCTTTTATCAATCCCTTTCTTTTATCAAAGAATTTATGAAGGAAAATAAATGTGATAACCAAGAACAAAGTTTGATTTGAATTCCTAGTTTTAAAGAATTATTATTGACGAGCTACAGCAATTGCACCTATTAAAGCAACTAAAAGAATTATTGAAATGAATTCGAATGGAAGAAAAAAATCTGTTGATAAATGAATTCCAATTTGTTGACTATTACTTATCAAATCTTGCTCTACAATCTGATTTGATTTTGTAGTCCAAATAATCCCGTACCATGACGTATCTAGAATAGTCGTAATTAGTGAAATAAAAATACTTGTACAAACTATCGAAGTAACCCCATCCCCCACGGTCCAAAGATTAAAATCTTTGTAATATTCTGAACCATTCATGAACATAACAGCAAAAATTATTAAAACATTTATAGCTCCTACGTAAATAAGGAGTTGCGCGGCAGCTACAAAATAGGAGTTCGATAGAATATAGAATAGAGATATACAGACAAGAACCAACCCCAACGAAAAGGCAGAATAGGTTGGATTGGGAAGTACTACTACTCCTAGACCTCCTAATATAAGACCCGATCCCAGAAAGACTAAAAGAAAATCATGTATTGGCCCAGGTAAATCCATTTTTTTATAGAAAAAATATAAAAATCTAAACCTTTCATGATTTTATTGACCTGACCAGGAAAAAGAAGTTACTCTGATATTTTTAAATTGTAAAACGAATAAGTGTAGATTGATGTAGATAAAGTTATTGGAATACCCGCATTTACTATTCGAGTTTGAAACTATATATTTGAAATAAAAATAGAGTAATTTTTTTTTCAATTCAAATTAAGCTAAGATTCTCACTAATAAATTAATAGTTTGTATTGAACAAGCAAAAACTTCATTCTTTGGGGTTCAAACTGAACCTCAGTAATTGAAATTGAACAATTTTGGATTCAAAAAAAGGATCTATTTTTTTATTTGAGGGGAATTCAAAATTGTTCGAATTGTATAATCATCAATTACTGATATCGGTAACCGACCTAACGCAATTTGATTATAATTCAATTCATGACGATCATAAGTAGAAAGTTCATATTCTTCAGTCATTGATAAACAATTAGTTGGACAATATTCAACACAATTACCACAAAATATACAGACTCCAAAATCAATACTGTAATTAAGCAAGCGTTTCTTTCGAATATTAGTTTCCAATTTCCAATCTACAACGGGTAGATCTATAGGACATACACGAACACATACTTCGCAAGCAATACATTTATCAAATTCAAAGTGGATTCGGCCTCGGAAACGTTCCGAGGTGATCAATTTTTCATAGGGATATTGAATAGTTACTGGTAAACGATTCGCGTGGGACAAGGTAATCATGAAACCTTGACCGATGTACCGGGCTGCTCGTATTGTTTGTTGACCATAATTTATGAACTCAGTTACCATAGGGAACATATAGTGAATATTTAGAAAAGGTTTTTTTTGTTTCTTTCTCTTGTTTGAGAGAAGTTGTGAATATTATTATAGTTCTTTAGAGTGAAAGAAGTTGGGACGAAGTTGTTAATAATAGATTACCTAGAGAAATAGGTAAAAGAAATTTCCATCCAAGATTCAAAAGTTGGTCCATTCTAAGTCTCGGTAAAGTCCATCTTGTTGCAATAGGAATGAACAAGAATAAATAAGTTTTAGCTAATGTAATAAAAATACCAATTATTGTTCTAAAAACCTTACCGGCTTTATTTATATCAAAAAATCCAGGAACGGATATATACGGAATAGAAAAATTCCAACCCCCCAAGTAAAGAACTGTTACAAATAATGAAGAAACTAATAAATTCAGATACGAAGCAATATAAAATAAACCAAATTTTATACCGGAATATTCGGTTTGATAGCCTGCTACTAACTCTTCTTCGGCTTCTGGTAAATCAAAGGGTAATCTTTCACACTCGGCTAGAGAAGAAATTAGAAAAAGAAAAAACCCTATAGGTTGACGCCACAAATTACACCCCCAAAAACCATACTTTGATTGCGCTTCAATTATATCAACTGTACTTGAACTGTTAGATAATTATAGTCGATGATAACATCACTGCTCCATCGCTATTTCAGAACCGTACATGAGACTTTCACCTCATACGGCTCCTCGGAGGTCACAAATAAATCTAAAGAACCTTCGCTATTTTTGAATCTTGATATTTGATAGGATAGATAGACACCCCACCTAGGGTTCCGAATTATACCAATGAAATTCTGTCTGCTAGATTTTAATAAATAAAAAAGTGCTTCTGAATTTATCTTATCCTTTAAAGAATTTTTATTTTTCTTTGTTGATTAAAAACTAAATCCTTGAATAAAAAACTTTTTGTAAAAATATCACATAGATATTTCAACCTATTATTTTAATAACGAAAAAAAAAATGAATTAGACACGAGATTTTTGTTCATAAATCATGACAATAATCTATCTCTTTAAATACAAATATGTATCCATTAAAAAAAGAAATCTTTTTTTTTTTTTCAATTCTATTCTTTCTATTTTATTTCGTTCCTATTCTTTTTTCTCATAAAAGGGGACTTTAACCAAAGTAAAAGATTACTTCGTTCTTAATAAGTTATTTATTTAATCAGTGGATAGGAACATACTCTGGATCGGAATCGTGGGGAGTACTTCTTTATCATTTCTACTAACTTAAAGTCCCAATTCAAATTCCTTTTTTGTACAGAAATATCCTCTTGGATAACTCCTATAAACTCCATTACGAATCCTTTGTGTATCTTGGTCTTCCTAACCATCCACCTATTTTTGCTCAACCTTGCATTATGGTAATAACATCTATAGTAATAGATATAAAAAATTCCATATGGTTGATCTTTTGAACCCGCTTCAAGTCATGATGACTAATCAACCATTCTTGGGGTAAACCGTCTCTACTACTTTTACTTAATTCTTGTACATTAGGAAATGAGATTCAAACCCTTATTACTTTACTGCAAATTTACAAGCCGTTTTTTTCTCACTCATATAACTATCTGGTTTAATTTATCAATTCAAATGATGAATCAAAAATGCAAATTATTTCACTTTCTTCCGATAAAGAATAGGGGGTTTTTGACGGCTCACCGAATCACACGTAGAGATATTGATAATACACATAGAGTTAATGGTATTTCATAACTAATTGATTGGGCAGCAGCCCGTAAACCACCTAAAAAAGAATATTTATTGTTTGATCCATATCCTGACATAAGAAGTCCAAGGGGAGCAATACTAGAAATGGCGATCCATAAAAAAACACCAATACTAAGATCGGCTAGAATAAGGTTAGAGCTAAAAGGAATTACTGAAAAACTGAGTAAAATGGATATGACTGCTATAGACGGTCCAATACTGAACAAACGAGCATCTCCTCTAGATGGAAGAAGATTCTCTTTGAAAAGCAGTTTTGTACCATCTGCTAGGGCTTGAAGGATTCCCAAGGGGCCGGCATACTCAGGACCAATACGTTGTTGTATCCCTGCAGAAATTTCTCTTTCTAACCAAACAATTACTAATACGCCGATTATAATTCCTAATACAAGAGTTAAAATAGGGACAAGGATCCATATGATTCCGTAGAGTTCTTTTAAGGATTCCAATCTGGAAAACAAATTGATAGCCTTTATTTCTGTTGTATCAATTATCATTTCAACGATCAACTTCTCCCATAATAATATCTATGCTACCTAGTATTGTCATAATATCAGCCAATTTCATTCTTTTAACTAAATGAGGAAGAATTTGCAAATTAATAAAACCCGGTGGACGGATTTTCCATCTCCAAGGAAAAACAGTCTGATCTCCGATCAAAAAAATTCCCAATTCTCCTTTTGGGGCTTCGACTCTCACATAAAGTTCTTGTTTCGACAATTCAAAAGTCGGAGAAGGTTTTTTACTAATAAATCGATATTCAAAATCATCCCATTCGGGATCTTTTACTCTAGCAAAGCGTCGGGTTTCTAAATTTTCATAGGGACCCCCTGGGATTCCTTCCAGAGCCTGTTGAATAATTTTTATCGATTCTGTCATTTCACCGATTCGTACTAAATAACGAGCTAAAGAATCCCCTTCTTTTTGCCATTGAACCTGCCAATTTAATTCGTCGTAACACTCATAACGATCAACTTTACGAAGATCCCATTGTATTCCGGAAGCTCGTAGCATTGGTCCTGATAAACCCCAATTTATCGCTTCTTCTCCACCAATAATGCCTACACCTTCAACACGTTCTAAAAATATAGGATTCCGTGTAATAAGTTTTTGATATTCAGTAACCCTTGTTAAAAAGTAATCGCAAAAATCCAAACATTTATCTATCCAGCCATAAGGTAGATCGGCGGCTACTCCTCCAATACGAAAATAATTATGCATCATTCGCATACCAGTAGCAGCTTCGAATAGGTCATATATTAATTCTCTTTCTCGAAAAATATAGAAGAAGGGGGTCTGTGCCCCAATATCTGCCATAAAAGGGCCTAGCCATAATAAATGAGAAGCTATACGACTCAACTCCAACATAATTACTCTTATATAGCTAGCCCTTTTAGGTACTTGAATATTTCCTAACTGTTCGGGCCCATTTACAGTTATTGCTTCTGTAAACATAGTAGCTAAATAATCCCAACGTGTTACATAAGGCAAATATTGTATAATTGTTCGGTTTTCCGCAATTTTCTCCATCCCTCTGTGTAAATAACCCAATATCGGTTCGCAGTCAATAACATCTTCACCATCTAGAGTAACAATGAGTCGAAGAACACCATGCATTGATGGGTGCTGAGGACCCATATTTACTATCATGAAGTCTTTTCTTGTAACTGGCGCAGTCATAAGTTTTTTATCGATTCATTCTTCCATGAATTACTGAAAGTTAAAAGAAGTTTCTCAAAATTGAAATGAAAAAATAACATGATTCCGCAAATTAACGAGTTTTTCTTTCTTGAATATCTAACTGATCAATTAATTCTTTATAACGTACTCTATTTTTTTTTGACAAATAAGCCAGTAGTCGTTGACGTTTTCCCAAAATTTTCCGTAAACCTCTCTGAGATAAATAGTCCTTTTTGTGTAATTGTAAATGAGAAGTAAGTTTTTGTATCTTATTGGTAAAACCGAATACTTGAAATTCAACAGACCCTTTGTTTTCTTCTTGAGAAATAACTGAAATGAATGGATTTTTTACCATAAATTTACCCGCCCCTTTTTAGAGATATGGATTTTAACGATCAGTAATAATAATGCTAGTCATTTTAATGCGATATATAAAAAAAATTATTTATTTTTTATTTATTTTTAAAGTACGACGCATATATTTTTGAATTCATAAAAGTAAATAATTTTAAACCTACCTCAAATTTACTAGATTAAAGATTTTGTTGATTATAACACAGGGGCATATGTACATCTGTTTGCTTTGATATATCTTCTATGGTAAAATAAAAATCTAAGTTTTCAACCGCGGATACATATGTATCCTTAACATAGTAAAACGACTACCGTTATTGGTATTTAACCAATAACGATTCATGCAAGCTAAATCTTCTAATCGATAATTAGGCCAAAGAAAAAACTTGAATTGGATTAATTCATTTTTATATCTAATATTTTTAGACGAGTTCTCATTATAACATACTGGGTTTCTATCCACACTCTTACCACTTTTTGAATTGAAACAAATGAGAATTCTCAACTCTCTTCGACGTCTAGATGATAAAATATTTTCAGGAACAAGCAAATCAAAATTATTTTTTTCTCTATTTCTTATTATTTTTTGATATTCTGAAAGGGACTCATTAAAATGAGTCTTATCAATATATCCCTGTTCGTGGTATCTTTGATTACTTGTTTTGTACTTACTTTTATGAACCGAGGAAATATCTATGGTTTGATACATAAGAAATTGTCCATTCCTTTTTACAGACACACGAGTGGGTTCGATAATAAACAGTCCCTTTTTCCTCAATTCTGGAAAAGTTAAATTTTGTTCAATCAACATTACATCCAAACAGAGTTCTCCTCGTTGAATCGAGGATATAGTAATTTTTCTTGGATTATTCAGTCTAAGCAGGAGACAATATACCTTGATATTATTGATTATTCTTTGATTCAAAGGATCGTCCCATCTCAATTGAAAAAGCAAATAACGTTTCAGGAAGAGATCCATTTCTGCTTCCGTCTTACTTTTGTATTGTTTTTTCTTTTTACGCTTTTTACTATTTAATTCCTCATCATATTCTTCAATACCCTTTTGTTGGTTTGATAGAACGGATCCAAGATTGCCTTGGTTTTTTACATTTAATCCAAGATTGCCTTGTCCTAGGGGTTCTTCTTTATTTTTCTTTTTTGTTTTTTTATACCATCGAATAAAAAAATTCCCTTTTTGTTTTTCATTGATGTTTTTATTTGTCCTTGCCCCAATATTTTCATTTTTTTTAGAATTTAAAAGAAGAAATTTGCTTCGTATAATCCACGGTTTTATTTTATATACATTATATAGTTGTAAAAATTCTTGGAATAACCAAAGTTCCAGATTTGATATTGGACGGTTTAGCATTTCTTCATTCATTCCCATCCAATCAAAAAGTACCCCTTTAAGATTTATTGTGATATTTTTTGAATTTTTTTTTTTATCTTGATGAATCATAAGATAAAAAATATTTTTTTGATCCAATTTATCAACTCTTTGGTAATTATGAGTACCCGTCTTATTACTTTGGTTAATCTTGGTATCGATCTGTATCCAGGTTTCAAGATCGGCTTTTTCTTTTAAATAAAATTTTAAGATTTTCCAATCAAAATATTTTCTATTTTCATTTTTTTCGATATATAAAAAACTGTCTTTTCCTAAATAACTATTGATAAGGGGATTCTCCAGGATATCAAAAAAGTTGTCTTTATATATGTTGGAATTGTAAAAAAGCTCTTGATTCTTATTTACTTCCAATCGTAATCTATAACTATAAATAGAAGAGGCCCTCTTTTTTTCATAATTAAGGTATTTGTATGATAAAAGGTTACATCTATTGTATTTTGGAAAATTTTCTTTTTCATTCAATAATGAATATACTTCATAATCATTTTGTTTTCTGTAAAAATTTAATTGGTCTTTCTCATATGACTCCCATTTATTAATTTTTTTTTTTTTAGTCATACAATGTTGATTAATTCTATTCCGCCATCTTTGCGGTATTAATCTAGACCATCTAATCTGAGATAAATCATATTGATAATGTCTTCTTAACCAGTTTTTCCAGCCGTTCCTTGCAGAATTTTGAAGTTTTTTATGTCCTAATCCGGTCTGAAATATTCCTTGTGTTCCAAAAAAATCTTTTATTTCAGTCTTAAGAAATAAAGAAGTTCCCTGATATTGAAGAACGGATTGTAATTTATATAAATTTCTAACTTGGGTTTGGGATAACCTATAAAATACATATGCTTGTGACAAGTAGGAAAAATCACTCAAAATGTGTGAATTTTTTTTATTAACAAAATCCAGTGGCTTTTTTATATTCGAAATAAAACGACTTGTATTTGAATTTTGTTTATTCGTTTTTTCTTGATTTGGTTCATTATTGTAAATGTATTGATCAATAATTTTTTTTGTTGATTCAAGAAAAAGTTGTCTATTGATTCGTAGAATATTAATGATAGATAAAAAAATATCTATGTATATTCTTTCAATGAATAATTTTACAAAATAATGGAATTTATAGGTTAATTGAGCATTTCTTTTTTTTAATATTTGCCAAATCTTTTTTTTTTTTTGTGACTCTAATTTTTTAGGATTATAACTTCTTTTGTTAAGACTAATATTTATTGCTGGAGTTCTTTTTTTTTTATCTTTTGTAATTTTTTCTATTTGATTTCGAATTCTATTGATTCTAGCAGTCAGATCGTTCATTTTTTTTTTTTTCAGTGAAGATTTTGACCAAGTCGAAGATTGAATCTGACTAAATGATTCATCAATTATTTGATTTTTGATCATAGAATCCTTTTCTTTTTTAGTTTCATTTGATTCATATACTTTTCTCAATCTAAACCTAAATAATAGAATAGGATTAAGTTCTTTTATTCGTTTTTTTATAAATATAACATTTTTTAGAATCCAAATTTTTATTTCTTTAAAAACTTTTATAAGTAATTTTGTTTTTCCTTTTAAAATCTTTAGAGTTATAAAATACTTCTTTTTTAATTTTTCAATTTTTTTATTGAGCTCCTTAATAATGGGTTCAAAAAACGAGGGGGACTTTCGAGGAGAACCAAAAGGAAGTTCAGCTTCCATTCCCCAAACTGTCAAAAAACAAAAATCATATTTTTTATTTTTTTTTTTCATTAGATCTCTAGGAGAGTTAGATCTGCGCCAAGGTTTCAGATGGAAAGGAAATAAAATTTTAATCTGAATACCGTCAGTTCCCCAATTTTTGGGAAATTCTGTTTCTGATAATTGAACACCATTATAGGTACATTTAACATGCATTTCTCTATTCCATTCCTGTAAATCCTCAAACCATTCTGGAAGTTGAAATAATAATATACGTCCAATATTTTTAGCTATTATAAATGAAGGCAATAGAAAATATTTTCTAAGAATTGATTGAGTTATTAACATGTAACTTCTTATTCTTTGTGTAAAGGGAAGAATATCCCAGGCTTCTGCTATTTCCATCTGTACTATTTCCTTTCTTTTGTTCTCTTCTCTTTTTGTCTTCTCTTCTGCATATTCTCCAACTTTGACCTCTGCTCCGCCCTTTATCCAATTTATAAAAAGGGGTTTCATTAGTTCGAAGATATCAAAAGAAAAAGGAGAGGATTTTTTGATTCTGTCCAAAAAAAGCGGAGAGTGCACATTTGCTTGAAACAACTCCCAAATAGTTATTTTACGCCTTTGAGCACGCATAGAACCTTTGATTATGCCTCGTCGAAAATCAGATTGTTGTGAATAACGTATCAAAGCGAGTTCGTCTATTTGATCCGAAGTTTCGGTATTCGTGGTATTAATAAGGTCGGTATCTTGCTTGTTATCAGTAAAAATGACCACACGCTTAGCTTTTCTTGAGCGAATTTGATGATCCAAGGACACCTCTTCTTGATATTCTCCTGATTGTTGTTCCAATTCGGTAATTAATTTGTATGACCACCGAGGGGTTTTTTTACTGATTTCTTTTATTCCAATATATTTTTTTCTAATTTTTTGATAATTAGCATCAGTTATAATTTCATTAATTAATTCTTGGGAATCCGTATACGGAAGAAGTATACTATGAATCCTATTTATCCCAACTCTCTTTTTTAAATTTTCTATAGAAGTTATGATTAAAAGTGAAAACCTTTTTTTAATTGTTCCACGATATGGCCCGTTCAAGAAAGGATCATACATTATAGGTAAATATTCTTTTTTAGTATCATCATTACACAACCTAGTT